TCAAAAAATGACAGACTTTGGGCCTGTACTACCTCACCTGTACCTCCCCCAAAAAATAAAAATAAAATGAGAGCCAAAAGTCTTGAATAAAAATTATTCCAAATCCCCTCCTGATTTTTAGTACTGAAAATTAGTCCGAAATGACTGGAAATCCTTGAGTAAAGAAAAACCACCTATTAACACTGGAAATACACGGCAAAAGCAGGGGGGGTCGATTTAGCACCGGGCCAGTCTAGGTCAAGTTTCAATAGACGAGAGTCAGTTAGAATGATAGGTAATTGGGTATTGACCGATCAGGTATTTTTTTGATTTGAGCATTTTTTCATTCTTATTCTCCCTTTTCTTAGCTTTCTAATTGAGCTCGATGGAATGAGCTCATCGTTTTGATTTGATTTCTTGATTTCCAATTTTCTATTGAGAGTTTTGACCTTGGCGAATTGACACGAAGCCTTTTTTTTAATACTATATTAAGTAAGAGTAACACATGAGCCGCACCTAATCAATCAGCTCAAGTACCATCGAACAAATCTCCAATGGATTTCAATTCTACGCGTAATCGGCGGTCCGCCTGAGGGATAATGCAATAATTCTCTACTAGAAACATTGTTCGATTGAAGATCCGGAATTCGAACGATCGAGTAATTACGTAATCAAGTCCATATTGAATAGTTGCAACTTCCCTCTGGCGCGATTTTCTGTTGCCATTAAGAGATATTGATAGAGTATAAATATCATATAAAGATGATTTAGTTCAGTCTGAATTTAGGTTTATTCTTTCATACTCGAGATTTAGTTCCGTTTTAATTTAGGTTTATTCTTTCATACTAGAAGAATAAATATACATTCATAACCAATAGAATAGGAGAATTCGCATGCAATTGTCGACGTTACTGAAGCTAGTTATTCTGGGTGTGGCTCTGCCCCTGTGCTCGTGGCAAGGAGGAGCTCGTCTTTGGCGGAGTTTCTCTTCCCAAAAAGCAAGCCACAGCACCACTTCGACCATGCCTTCTTTGTTTGCGGAGAAAAGAGCAGGAACTCAAGACTCTGAGAAAAAAGCCCTCCTTGAGAGCGTAGAATCTCAGGACCAATCAGGGATTGCCGAAGAGGACCAAACAGGGATCGTGACTGATACTGGGGCGGAATATCGGGACTGCAACTGGTCTCAATGTTTGATTGAGGAACTTAACGATCTCATTCAGGGCAGCGAGAAGATAAGTAGAATTATTGAGGCGAGAGTGGATACCATGCGCCGTTTGGGAATCGGAGAAGCTCACCTGGAGAGCGATTATAATGCGCTCGAAAGAGAACGAGATTTCCGTGAAACCACAATGGCGGAGATTGATCGGGTACTACTGGATATTGTAACGAAATATCCAGAGATAGAAATGACACATAGAGAATCATCTATGGATATGGAAACCCGAGGATCGTCCTCTAGGGAATCGGTTTCCCTCTTGGGCTCGGACGAACTATTATACTTGCAACGCAAACACGCCCGCGCAATCAAAAAAGCACGGGCTGAAAGTGCGAAGCGTGCGCTCCATGAGCGGCGTATTCTGAAGCGGTTCCTGGCAAGCTCCTCAAGAGTTCCGAGGATTCCGGAAAGTAGTACGAATACTCCGGACAGTGCTTCGAATTCCGGAAATCTGCGGATTTCATCTGGAACGGAAGACTCCGACTCCGGCCCGGACTAAAATTTGGATGGACTATAAATTGCTCCACTTTTTCTGACACTCTATTATCTACTTATATCTATTATCTACTTATACTAGATAATAGATATACTTCTCATAAGAGATCTTTCTAACAGGTAAAAATGGAAACTCGAGGTATTCCTTCTATGACAACTTTCAACTTACCCTCTCTTTTTGTACCTTTAGTGGGCCTAGTAGTTCCGGCAATTGCAATGGCTTCTTTATCTCTTCATCTTCAAAAGAACAAGATTCTCTAGATCCGATAGAAGCAAATCCCATCCAGGTCTTTCAAGACCTTCACTTGATCATAATATAGATTCTTGAAATTGGGTACAAGACACGGCTTCCTCCGAACACATACATAAGATCTCTGTCTTATGTATGTGGAACCGTCATCCTGTGGATAAAGGTATTCATTTCATTTTCAGTAGAGTGAGTTTTCATTTCAAATTGATCCGCAGATGTATGAAACCGAAACAGAAGCTACCTATATGTATGTAGATATACATAGTGAGATCCGATAAAGCGGATGCTTTTTTCGATCTTATCTAATCAATTGGATGAATGACTGCTAAAGGTTCACATAATAATCGTGCTAGTTAATGAGAGTTACTTTTGGAACAAAAAAAGGAAAGTAAAAATTCATTTGGGTTATTCTCTCAATTCCAATAAAAAGAAACTGGATCTAGTATGAACTGGCGATCAGAACGTATATGGATAAAACTTATAGCGGGGTCTCGAAAAACCAGTAATTTCTGCTGGGCCTGTATCCTTCTTTTAGGGGCATTAGGATTCTTATTGGTTGGAACTTCTAGTTATCTTGGTCGGAATCTGATATCCTTATTTCCATCTCAGCAAATTTTTTTTTTTCCACAAGGGCTCGTGATGTCTTTCTATGGGATCGCAGGTCTTTTCATTAGCACCTATTTGTGGTGCACCATTTCGTGGAATGTAGGTAGTGGTTATGATCGATTCGATAGAAAAGAAGGAATAGTGTCTATTTTTCGTTGGGGATTTCCTGGAAAAAATCGTCGTATCCTCCTTCGATTCCTTATGAGAGATGTCCAGTCGATTAGAATCGAGGTGAAAGAAGGTCTTTTTCCTCGTTGTGTCCTTTATATGGAAATTAGAGGACAGGGCGCCGTTCCTTTGACTCAGAGTGAGGAGAATTTGACTCCAAGAGAAATGGAACAAAAAGCTGCAGAATTGGCCTATTTCTTGCGTGTACCGATTGAAGTATTGTGAAATGAACTCCACATTGGAAAAGGCACTCAGAAATCCTCTTTGTTTCGATTTTTTTTTTATTTATTGTCACTGAAGCTTGTTCAGAACGCTCATTCGAGCAAAAGGAAATGTATGTATATTCTAGGGAACAACCAGAAAACAAAGTAGTTTTTGTCCACCAAAACAAAACGATTTTCTATCTGTATGGAAACGCAATTCTTTCGTACTAATTATTAACAAGCAAGCAACAAATCGAATCTACCACTAATAAGTCTAGATTCATCAAATGTATCAGAACATTGCAGAATCCATAATTCATCTTTTTGGTTCCGATATTTGGGATTGATAGATTCCATACTGAACTGATGACTTATATTCAATGACCTCTCTTTTCTTTTGTCACTTGGTGTTTCTTTTCCCTTCTTTTGTTTTGCTCCCGGATTCTCAAATGAGTGGATCGTTTATAACTAGCATTTTTCTCTGGTTTTTCCACTCGTTTTTGATTTCATCATCACATCCATATTTTTTATAAATTTCCCTCAACTATTCCAGGCTAAGCATAGCCAGCGAAACTTTTCGAAATAATGGATCTAAGCTAAGGGTTTTCTTTTGTCTCGAAGTCCGAATAGTATAGTATTCATGACTTGAGGTGGTTCTTTCGGGAATTCATCGAAAGGATGCAATTGCTTCAAATTTGACCAATTGAAATACCCGGAAACAATCTTTTTTTATTTCTTCATTCCACTTCGACGCGGAACCTCATGCTATTTCTAGATTCAAGGACAAACATAAAAAAAGGGGGGGCAAACTCCTAAGTTAGGTATAGGTTTGATACCTTGTTATAGAACCGATATTTCATAGAAATAGCAAATTGGATAGATTCGACGAATGGGGTGGTTTCATTAGCAATTCCCAGATTTAAAAGAAAATGCCACAAAAAAAAGCATTCACTAACCTCCCATATCTTGCATCTATAGTTTTTTTGCCCTGGTGGATCGATCTCTTAGTCCAAAAAAGTCTGGAATCTTGGGTTACAAATTGGTGGAATACGAAACAATCCGAAACTTTCTTGAATAATATTCAAGAAAAGAATGTTCTAGAAAAATTCATAGAATTAGAGGAACTATTCCTTTTGGACGAAATGATAAAGGAGTACCCGGAGACACATGTAGAAAATCTTCGTATAGGAATCCACAAAGAAATGATACAATTGGTCAAAATGGATAATGAGAATCATATCCATAGCATATTACACTTCGCAACAAATATAATATGTTTCGCTATTCTAAGCGGCTATTCGATTCTGGGTAATGAAGAACTTGTCATTCTAAATTTTTGGGTTCAGGAATTCCTCTATAACTTAAGCGACACAATCAAAGCCTTTTCTATTATTTTATTAACTGATTTATGTATCGGATTCCACTCGCCCCATGGATGGGAACTCATGATTGGCTCTGTCTCCAAAGATTTTGGATTTGATCATAACGATCAAATTCTAGCGATTCTTGTTTCCACTTTCCCAGTCATTCTAGATACAATTTTGAAATATTGGATCTTCCATTATTTAAATAGCGTATCTCCGTCACTTGTAGTGATTTATCATTCAATGAATGACTAAGGAACGATACACGGATATTAACTCAATTAGAATGTTTGTTACTTCTTCCAGAAACAAACCATTCAAAATCTTACTAACTTTTTTCTATTTCTACCCACCTAGGGAAATCCTCCTGTATTACAGTCAAATGATTCCAGTACAATAACAATAACAGAATCAGAGATAGGGAACTATACTAGCAACCTACCTAATCTATTGTAGAAATTTTCGTGCTCAATGATTGGACCATGCAAAATAGAAATACCTTTTCTTGGATAAAGGAACAGATGACTCGATCGATTTCTCTATCTATCATGATATATGTAATAACTCAGACATCTACTTCATATGCATATCCCATTTTTGCGCAGCAGGGCTATGAAAATCCACGAGAAGCTACTGGGCGTATTGTATGTGCCAATTGCCATTTAGCTAATAAGCCCGTAGATGTTGAGGTTCCACAAGCGGTCCTTCCCGATACTGTA